TGATCTCTTCCCGAACCAAACATGAATCTTTCGATTCATTTGGCTCTCACGCTCAATTATTTAGTTTATGGGCATTCCCATATCTTTTAATGTAATGAACCTACCCTCTCTTTTCTGTTCCTATTCAAAGATATCGAAACTTATATTATAATATTATATATATATTATAATATTATATATTATATTATATTATATTATATATATATTATATTATATAGGTTATTATATTATATAGGTTATTATATTATATAGGTATAAGACCAGAATATTAAGAGGACTCTTCCGACCAGACAAAAAATCTATCCCTAATTGTCAGCAAAGTTGTTTCTTTATTTGTTTTTGATTTCATTTCTATTTCAAATTCTTATATATATATTTTATATTTCCACTTTTTTTTTTTTCAAGTCTAAAAATCCAAAAAATTCCCTTTTTTATACATAGGTCGTCGCTTCGGCATTGGATAAAAAAAAAGGCAAGGCCCCCATTCTCTAGTAAATAGTTTCAAATCATTTTATTGATATGAGTGTTCTATATCGGATGAATTACCTACTATTATTTTATGTGGTAGAAAGAGTACCATGTTGTGCCTGGACTTCAAACAGTTTAGCTTTAACCATGTTAATGGTCTCACATTATTGGTTGATAGAGAATCAAAGTTGATTTTACCAATGAGTCACGAAATGCTATGGTTCTTACATATGATTTCTGAATTTATTCAGAAGTAATTCGTCGAGATCGTGCACCTTTTTTACTATTATCCTAGCAAGAAATAAAATAACATAAATAAAGTGCGGATGGTTGGATCCAACCTATATTCTTGAAATACACAACTCGTACACACTCCCTTTCCAAAAAAAATCAATACACCAAGCACTACAGTTAGATTTATTGGATTTGTTGCTAAAATATCAGTATTAAACCCGAAACTCCCGGCGGATGGCCAATAGCCCAAGGAAACACAAAAATCGGTTACATTTTTCATACGCTCTCCTCTTTCTTATAGATAAGACTAACAAAAACAGAGTTCTTTTTGTATCACCTCGCTCGCCCTTTTTTGATCAATTTCTTTTTATTCATTTTTATCATTTTAATTTCATTTGAAAAATTTCTCTATTTCTTTTAGTTTCAAATTAAAATTAAGAAGAGATACTTATTAAGTTAGGTCCGAGGCCTCGCGTCAATTGTGAAATATCTCGTTTGTTGAAATGAAACGCCGCCTCAAAGTTCAAAAGGTTTCCATTGTACTAACTCGGGGTGGTAATGGTAAGGAAGAAAGCGAGCAAATCTGCTAATTCCTCATCCTAAAATCAGTGCTTCCCGGGGCATTGTCCCAACAAATAAGTAACTGTAGGAGTACAATTTCGATCTAATTCAAAGAAGCAAACGGCAAGTCCGAGTTAATAAAATAAGAAAAAGAGTACGTTTCGTACTTTTTCACATTTCTAGGATTAAATTAAACAAAAGGATTCGCAAATAAAAGCGCTAATGCTACGACCAGTCCGTAAATTGTTAAAGCTTCCATAAAAGCTAGACTAAGCAATAAAGTACCTCGTATTTTACCCTCTGCTTCTGGTTGTCTCGCAATACCTTCTACAGCTTGGCCTGCAGCAGTACCTTGACCAACCCCAGGTCCAATAGAAGCAAGCCCTACGGCCAATCCAGCAGCAATAACGGAAGCGGCAGAAATCAGTGGATTCATAGTAAGTTCCTCGTAAAAAAAAAAATGGTTAATGATATAATCAACCAATGAATTATTACTTATTTTTTTCATTCAATCCACAATCACAGACGAAACAGAAGGACTTATATTGGAATCCATCTAATGCTGTGGGCTGGAAAAAAAAAAACAATATACTGGAAAAAATATAGAAAAGATAAATAGAAAAATGGATATAATTTATATAATATTCATATTATATATTAATTATATGTATATTAATAGGGATAGCCAGCCCCTATACTATATAGCATAGCTAGCGAATAGCTAATATCACATATACATTTGTTTCTTCCATAACGGAAACAGCCCACATTTTATATTGAATCAGACTCTAAAATCATTTCATTCTGCGAAACATACGCGGGGGCTGGACTTATAGACATTACATATATCTAGTTTGACCCCTTACCCCTAACCCATTTTTTTTATTCTGTATTCCGTAATAGGGTCCGCCCTTCCTCCCGAGGCACTAGGTTATATATACCTATGTATTTGTATCTATTATGGATTATATTCCCAACCCAGTGATTGATTATTTTGAATCAACCATGCATGAATTAGGATAAGCTAAAAAAAAAAMAGACTATTTCGAAAGCTAGTTAATGATGACCCTCCATGGCTTCGCCTATATAAGCCGCGGCTAAAGTTGCAAAAATAAGAGCTTGAATACCACTTGTAAATAATCCAAGAAACATAACAGGTATAGGAACTACTGAAGGTACTAAAGAAACAAGAACAACAACTACTAATTCATCAGCCAATATATTTCCGAAAAGTCGAAAACTAAGAGATAAAGGTTTTGTGAAATCTTCCAGGATGTTAATTGGTAAGAGTATTGGAGTTGGTTGAATGTATTTCCCGAAATAACCCAATCCTTTTTTGGTAAGACCTGCATAAAAATATGCCACCGACGTGAGTAAAGCTAAAGCAACAGTAGTATTTATATCATTTGTGGGCGCAGCTAACTCCCCATGAGGTAACTGTATTATTTTCCACGGTAAAAGAGCACCTGACCAGTTAGAAACAAAAATAAATAGGAACATAGTTCCAATAAAGGGAACCCAAGGACCATATTCTTCTCCAATCTGAGTTTTGCTCAAGTCTCGAATAAATTCAAGGAGATATTCGAAGAAATTCTGACCGTCGGTCGGAATGGTTTGTGGATTCCGAACAGCTATGATGACTGAACCTAATAAGATAGCAATTACGACCCAAGAAGTGATAAGTACTTGGGCATGGATTTGTAAACCTCCTATTTGCCAATATAAATGTTGGCCTACTTCTACACCCGATATATCGTATAACCCCTTGAGTGTTTTAACGGAACATGGTATAACATTCATATTGTCCTCTGACAGAAATCGAACTTCAAAAATAAATTATTTTGATTCAACCATCTCTTTATCAACTCAACTACTTTCATTATTAATGCTATATTTAGGATACCGAGAAATCACATGACATAACCTCCCCAGTATTTTTTTTATATTTCTCTCTTTTCAAAATTCAAGAATAGTAACCGATCCAATAAATCTATCGAGTTCAAAAATAATTAATGAATCTTATTATTAATCATAATCAACGATTTCTTATATAGCTAGAACGACCCTCGCAAATTGCGAATACTAATTTGTTAAGAATAAATCGGATTGAAGCTATAGAGTCATCGTTGGCTGGAATCGAAATATCTGCGATATCCGGGTCACAATTTGTATCGATTAAACAAATCGTCGGAATCCCCAAAATGACACATTCTTGAAGAGCCGTGTATTCTTCTTGCTGATCAAGGATGATTACAATATCAGGTAACCCTGTCATATATTTGATCCCACCCAGATATGTTTGCAAAGTAGATAATTTTCTCTTTAACATTGCTGCATCTCTTTTGGGGAGACGGTTGAATTGCCCCATCTTTTGTTCTGCTATTAAGTCCCTGAACTTATGAAGTCTCGTTTCCGTAGTGTACCAATTCGTTAACATACCACCGAGCCATTTTTTATTAACATAATGACACCGAGCCCCTATTGCAGCTGATGCTACTGAATCCGCTGCTTTATTTTTGGTACCGACGATTAAAAAGTTTTTTCCCTGGCTTGCTGCATCAAAAAATAAATCGCAGGCTTCGGATAAAAAACGCGCAGTTATCGTAAGATTTGTAATATGAATACCTTTACGCTTAGCAGAAATGTAAGGGGCCATTCTAGGATTCCATTTCCTAGTACCATGACCAAAATGAACTCCTGCTTCCATCATCTCTTCCAAATTGATGTTCCAATATCTTCTTGTCATTTTTCCCCACACTTCCTCTTTTTTTTTAGGAAAAAAGGTACCTTGAAATATAAAATTGTTCCGACGGAACCTTCTACCGCGGATTTACCGTTGATACACGGTCCAAACCATTAATTTCTTTTCATTTCTTTTCTTTTAATTACTTATTTATTTATTATAAAATCAATAATTGGAAAGACAGTTCCGGATAGTTAAAGTAAAAAGAATGAATCTCTTCTTAGTCTTAGGAATCATTAAATCGTGTAAATGATTGTTCTTATGTCTCATGGAAATTGTTTGGGGCGCAAGAACAAAATAATTCTCTATGGTGTAATAAAAGATCTCTCATTTCCGACTCAAATAGATTCTTCCTTTTGATTTCCAAATAAATGTTTTTGTCTTGCCTTGAATGGTGCAGTAATTTTTTGAATCCGGTACCGACAGGAATAATTCCCCCTAGAACAACGTTTTCTTTCAGGCCTTTCAACCAATCAATACGACCTCGTAAAGCAGCTTTTGCTAAAACTCGAGCGGTTTCTTGAAAACTTGCTTCGGATATGAAACTTTTAGTATTCAGAGATGTTCTCGTTATTCCCAATAAGATTGCCCGATAACCGATCGCTTCGTCCAAAGCACGCCCTGCTCGCTCCGCTCGCAAGAATCCTATTAATTCTCCAGGTGAAAAAACATTAGACATTCCATCTTCTGAAACCAACACTTTTGATGTTATTTGACGTACAATAATTTCTATATGTCTATTATGGATCTGTACCCCCTGAGATCGATAAACCTTTTGAATCTTATTAACCAAAGAGATATGACTTTGGGCTATGGTTAGCTCAGCTCCAATCAAGAACCCCCAGGGAATTCCAAGAATTATCGGTATACGTTCGTTCCAGCTTTCAACTCTATTTTCGAGGTTTATCGATATTGAATCAATCGAACGCACTTCTAATACTTGTTCTACTTTTGGAAGACCTTGCGTTATGTCACCAGATCTCGATTTTTCATATATAAATGTAACTAATGTCTCTCCTTCATAAAGGATTTTTCCATAATGGCCATGAACAGTTGCTTCCGGAATAGCCAAATAGGGCTTAGCAGATCTTATAACTAAGGAGTCAACATTAACAATTAAAATTTGCCCGGATTTTTTTATGTGTGGTCCGTATTTGAATAGACATACATTTTCACAAATAAATTGTCCAAGACTAATTATTGTGGATGTCTCCTCACAAGAATTGTGATGGAGAAAACACCAATTCAAATGAAATGGATTAAAAATGATGTTACTGCATGGATCGGGATTATAAATCCTCCTACTTTCATCCATTAAAGAGTATTTAAATATTTGAAGTACTTGGAAAGTCTGTTTAAAACTGTCGAGTAGAAAATATTTCTTTAACAAGATCTGATTATGGGTTAATAAATGATAAGATGAATAAAAATTTGCTATTTTAGGTACAATAGTACCTAAGGGACCCAAGAAATGTCTAATTGGAATTATGGGATCCAATTCTTTTGTCACATTGTTATATTTCGAACCATTGAATGGACCAATTCGAAAACAATTGGATGATGACAAAATTATCAAAGATCGGGATTCCTTATTTCGACTCAACAATGTACCAATACCAATAGTTCCTTGATATTTGGAAATTGGTTGAATCTTCGACTTGGAATGGAAGGGGTTGAGATTAGTGCGATCTAATCCCTTATCGGAAATCAATCCCAAACCCACCGTATCATACCTTTTTCCACTATACGAAATAGTGGACTTGACTAACTCCATTCTTATGAAATCGCGAATTAGATCAGTCGCCCTTACCTCAACAAGGGAAGCATGAACCTCTTTTATGGAACCGTTTTGTTTTTGGTTCCAATTCAATACTAAGCAAGTCCGAACTAATTGAATACTTGTGCGATAAATTCCTCGAATTGACTTGCCATATCCATAAAGGATATAATTGACAACTCTAAGTTGGACATTATCCTTTTCCTGCAAGAGATCCTGAGGGAAAAGTGTTGCTAAATTTATCCCATCAGCTATTTCATATGTGACTACGGGCCGAACCAAAACAAAATACTTTTTTTTTTTAGGTGTGATCCGTTGGACATAGATCCAATTTTTCAATTTTTTTGATTCCTTAGAATTTTTTTTTCCCGTTCCTGGTGGTATCAAAATACCACTGTGCCTGGATATCTTATCCGTCTCTCCAGGAAAATGAATATCTCCAGAAAAGATTTTTAGTTCAATACTTTTTTTTTTTCTCTCCACTCGGACTAATCCACCTATTCGGCTTCTTGTATTTAAAGCAAGTCGTGTATCTATTCTAATGATACTACTGTTCCGGACCATTATGGACGAGGATCCGGGTAAAATATGTACTTCTTCGGGAATTAAAAAAACCCGATCTACTTTCATTTGGTATTTCGGACTAAATTCTTTTGCTCCTTGATACTCAATCAAATCCTCTTTTTTTATGATTGAATCTACCTCTGCGGTACCATATTTAGTAATTCCGGAACTGCTTCTTATGTATCGTGGATCATCAAAAAAAGCAAAAATACTATTTTTACATAAAACACCATTTATGGGTATTTCAATCGAAATACCAAAACAGGGTATTAGTTCTTTTTCTCGTTCTTGATCATATTTTAATGGGATGATGAATCTATTTCTTCGCCTTTTCGCCAAGAAATAAGAATTCTCTTGGAGAATAGAAGGATATATGAAATTCCAATGACCATTGGATCTAATTTGATCATATATTGAATAGTCAAGAATTTCCCCATCTTTTTTACTAGAAGTATCCAACAATTTATGTCTTACTCGATCATTAGTCATTGGAAATTCAGAGGTATATCTGTCTTCGACAGAAAAAGAATGAACATTTATTTGATCTTGATCCTTGTGGAGCGAAAAAGAAACTATACTAGATCTGCGCGGACCTCCTGCTAATATCCATAAATGACTTGTTTTTGGTAATAGATGAACGTTACCATATGTATATTCGGGTGCATGGTAGACATCGGTACTCCAGTGCATTTCTCCCTCTGATTCAGAATAAATATGTTTTTGTACCCTCTCTGTAAAATGAAAAGTGGATGTTTCGGCACGAATCTCAGCAATCACTTGTTCTGATTCTACATATTGATCATTTTGGACTAAAATAAAACTCTTTGGTGGAATATTCACATTATGCATAATATCCCGACTCTCAACAATTACATACAAATCCATGGAACATAAAAAAGCAGGATGCCCATGAAGAGTACGTGTGGGATGAACCAAATCCTCATTGAATTTTATTTTTCCATTAGAAGGAGCTCGTACATGTTTGGCAGTACCGCCCGTGAATACTCCGCCGGTATGAAAAGTTCTTAATGTTAGTTGAGTCCCGGGTTCTCCAATTGATTGTCCCGCAATAATACCTACAGCTTCTCCCAATTCGGCCAGGTCGCCATGAGTGGGACTCCGGCCATAACATAATTGACAGATCCAAGATGTA